CTGTTTTTTATAAAGATCTATCAGACTCCGGAATGAATAATTTGATCACTGAATATTCGATTCTTTCTTCAACTTCGATTGGAATAGATTCACAATAACTCTAAAATTTTTCATATATATAATGGATTCGGGCCGCGATTAATCAATCGTTTACTATGTCAGTATGTATATATACGTATATAGGGCATCCTCTCCGTAATTTTGATAGAAGGATTCCAGCTACCAACGCAACGTAACGTAATCAACTCCATTCGTTAGAACAGCTTCCATTGAGTCTCTGCACCTATCCTTTTTGATTCTAGGTTTAGAAATTAAACCCTTGTTTTCTAAAAATAAAGATTTGGCTCAGGATTGCCCATTTTTAATTCCGGGGTTTCTCTGAATTTGGAAGTTATCACTTAGCAGGTTTCCATACCAAGGCTCAATTTAATCAAGTCCGTAGCGTCTACCGATTTCGCCATATCCCCTTTGAGACAGGATCTAGTTAGAATTCTATTCACCCCTTTCATTTATTTATCTTGGAATCACTGCGTTGAATTCATTAGATAATTATTCTTATATCAAATAAGTGTATGCCACTATTTGATTTTTTTCGCCATCCTCTACTCTATTATTTCATTTCTATTGTCTTGAATGAACCATATTTGTTTCAATCAGACATGATTCTATCATTGATGTGTCCACAATTCAATATGAATAGATATATCCCACATATATATGTCTCCCCCTTTCATTTTGACTTTAAAAGCGCAATTTGGAATACTGGAAGGATCGATATTCATTACTTATTTTTTTTTTTTTCGTCCTATCTCCTCCTTTTTCTGAATGAAAACAAAGGAATGTTTCATTATCACTTGAATTGTATCTTTATTCTTAGGATGGATTCGCTATCTTTATAAAAAATTTTAGTTATAATAAAAAATAAAATTAGTTATATCATCTACTATAATCTATAATTATATCTAGAATCATAACTATAAATCAAATAGACATTTTAAATAAAAATAAAATAATAATAATTATAAATATATATTTAAATATTATCAATATTTTAGAAATAAAAAATATAATAAAAATATTAAATTAATAGCTGATATCTAAAAACTGGTAGTTTCCCGAATTCCCATTCACTATATTCTTATTCTATATTCTGTTATATGAGCCCGCTTAGCTCAGAGGTTAGAGCATCGCATTTGTAATGCGATGGTCATCGGTTCGATTCCGATAGCCGGCTTTTCTCTATCGATTTTTTCCATGATTGATAATCTCTTCTCCCCCCCTTTCTCCAAATGTCGGGTCGCTGATCTATATATGTCGTGTTAACTTGCAACTTATGAATAAAAAAAAAATTGATTGGAGTGGAGCAATTAGATCTCTACAGAACAAATCATAAAACGGAGCCTTAACTTCCTTACTATATATACAATATACAAAAAATCCAGATATTGATACAATTTATTTCATTCTATATTTCATTCTACTTTAGTATTGTATAGTATTGTATACTTCAGTAGATTTAGCCTTGCTTTGTTTATCCTTTAGTTCAGTCTTAACTTATATTTTTTATTTAAAATTTAAAATGCAATTTTAAATAAAATAAAAAAGGAGTTTTATGTCTCGTTACCGAGGGCCTCGTTTCAAAAAAATACGCCGTCTGGGGGCTTTACCAGGATTAACTAGTAAAAGGCCTAGATCCAGAAGTGATCTTAAAAACCAATTGCGTTCTGGGAAAAGATCGCAATATCGTATTCGTCTAGAAGAAAAACAGAAATTGCGTTTTCATTATGGTCTGACAGAACGACAATTACTTAGATATGTGCATATCGCTGGAAAAGCCAAAGGGTCAACAGGTCAGGTTTTACTACAGCTACTTGAGATGCGTTTGGATAACATCCTTTTTCGATTGGGTATGGCTTCAACCATTCCTGGAGCCAGACAATTAGTTAACCATAGACATATTTTAGTTAATGGGTGTGTAGTAGATATACCAAGTTATCGTTGCAAACCCCGAGATATTATTACTACGAAGGATAAACAAAGATCGAAAGCTCTGATTCAAAATTATATTGCTTCATCACCCCGCGAGGAATTGCCAAAACATTTGACTATTGACTCATTCCAATATAAAGGATTAGTAAATCAAATAATAGATAGTAAGTGGATCGGTTTGAAAATAAATGAGTTGTTAGTCGTAGAATATTATTCCCGTCAGACTTGAACCTAACGAAAATAACAAAGAAAGGTTCAGACAATTTTATTTACTTTTACCTCATTTTTGTCGAAGGAAATAGATTTAAGGGCCTTGATCCGCATTTTTATTATTCGCGTATCACAAATGGATCCGCAGTAGGATTTTTTTTTTTTTATTTCTTTTTTGCTTTTCCCATATTTGTGTATTTTATGTACCACAGTAATGTAATTACGAATAGAGAATCTCTATCAAATCAAGTAAAGTTCTTACTCTTGGAATAATGCTATCAATTGTTTTTGATTTGATACATTGTGGTCGGTAACGTTGGTGAATCGACATAAACGGAAAGAGAGGGATTCGAACCCTCGGTAAACAAAAGCCTACATAGCAGTTCCAATGCTACGCCTTGAACCACTCGGCCATCTCTCCTCAATAATCTTATTATTGACCAGAAACCGAGTGAAGTGAATAGCGAGTCATTCATATTATTGTAGTACGGGTACGACCAATCAATGGTTCCATCCGTAGTAAAGTCTTTGGTTAGTCAACTTAGAGAAACATAGTAATAGTTCCGTTCATCGGTATACTACTAAATTTGTATGAAATCCAATCTTATTCAAATATTTAATATCTCTCCTTGTCCAAAAGGGAACAATTTGAGCGGAAGATCCACATCTTTGTTTTTTTTTTAGAATTAGTCTATTTTTATGATATTTCGTACTACTGTATACAATTCCTTTTTGTGGGATCATTTTTCCCAAGGGAAAATGAGAAGAATTATAGAATGGATTGCTAATTATGCCTAGATCCCGGATAAATGGAAATTTTATTGATAAGACTTCTTCAATTGTAGCCAATATCTTATTACGAATAATTCCGACAACTTCAGGGGAAAAAAGGGCATTTACCTATTACAGAGATGGTGCGATTTGATTCTTTATTTTTTTTTTTCTTGCTTTTTTAGCCCTTAATCTGAGAGAAAGAGGCGTGGTTCGGGATAGAAAGAAACAAATTATTGAAATAACCTGACGCTTGGTGAAGGTGAAGTTTGGAGATAGAACAATTCCTTCTGTCGTGTATCCTCGATTGATGCGGCCTCAGATGCTTTAATTATCGATTTTAGTATTGAGCGAAAGGTTACACCTATAGGTTCTGGATTGCGAGTCAATACTACGCCACTAGTACCAATGGGCGGCATAGGGGAAGAAGCACTACTCTACGGAATCAACAACACGAAAACTTTGTTATATTATATCCCCTCTCGGTATCGGGACTAACAAGAATGAATGGTTGGGACAACAAAAATCCATCTCGTTTGTACTTTGGATACCCATATAACCATCAAAGATTGTTGAAGTGACAAATTCCTGGAAATAGGAGGCGTTGAGGACAAAGAAATTGTTGGAGTTACCATTTCCATCTAGCACTAATACAATTGGTGCTAAGAAAAGACCTCTTTCGGGAAGGCTGGCTAGAGATTTATTGTAAAAATACTAGCCCCCGCCAGTTCATAATGAGAATAAATAGTGAAATCTTGATTCCATAGATTATGTCCCTTAGTACTATGCACAGAAGGGAGGAGCCGTATGAGATGAAAATCTCATGTACGGTTCTGGAACGGAGATTCTTTGAATAGAATGAACGACCGTAACGGATGTCGGCTCAATCCGAAGGAAATTATGCGGAAGCTTTACAGAATTATTATGAAGCTACGCGACCAGAAATTGATCCCTACGATCGAAGTTATATACTCTATAACATAGGCCTTATACACACAAGCAATGGAGAGCATACGAAGGCTTTGGAATATTATTTCCGGGCACTAGAACGAAACCCATTCTTACCACAAGCTTTTAATAATATGGCCGTGATCTGTCATTACGTGCGACTATCTCCATTATAGAAAGAAGGAAAAAAAGATCAAATCGGCTAGTAAATACTAGAAGAAAATAGGCTTTCTACATATGCATCGTCCAAAGCAACGATTTTTATCAGCTGTAGCAAGGAAAAATACTTCATGAAAACCAAAATATGAAGAAATAGGTACGCCTATATACTCTATGGATAAAGGATCGAATTGATAGAGAAAGCACCGTAAAGATCAATTAGCAAGCTATTGGGTCGATACAGTTAACAACTGCTCCCTTATGTCATGATATGAGATATAAAGTTAGGAATCAACTTATGTAATAGAGTCGATCCACTAAGGTATTGAGCAGCGGTGTAGCATCAGATCCCAAAGATAGTAAGTTCTTTTTTCTTACGTAGGAAAGTCTTTTTCAAAAATTCTATATGAATTTCATATATGAAATGAAACCGAGATAGTTACCTTTCATAAAATCCTTATGAAATGAAACCGAGATAGTTACCTTTCATAAAATCCTAAGGATATAGGGGGGGAGTTCATTCTTCTGAAGGTAGGATAAAAGATAAAACTGATTATTGATCAAAATTAGAGTTTGAAACTTATGTAATTAACTTCTTTTGGTTAACCCAAGAAAACGGGATAGTTTATGAAAAATCTAATTCAGTTAGCATAGGGTAGATTAATAAGATGGGACCGCAAAAAGAATCGATTGTTGAGCCGTATGAGGCAGGAAACTCTCAAGTACGGTTCTAAGGGAAGGAATTGAACCACCTATTCCGACCGGGGAGAACAGGCCATTCTACAGGGTGATTCTGAAATTGCGGAGGCTTGGTTCGATCAAGCTGCTGAGTATTGGAAACAAGCTATAGCGCTTACTCCAGGTAATTATATTGAAGCACATAATTGGTTGAAGATCACGAGGCGTTTCGAATTCGAATAAAA